CATGACTTCTGCTCGTTGCATACCCTGATCTACTACTGTACGAATAGCATTTGCGGCTGCGGTTTGAGCAGCAAATGGTGTCCCTCTTCTTGTGCCCCTGAAGCCACAAGTACCGGCTGAGGACCAAGAAACCACCCTACCCCGTATATCTGTAACCGTTACAATAGTATTGTTGAAACTTGCTTGAACATGAATAACTCCTTTTGGTATTCGACGTCCATTCTTACGTGAACCAATGTGTCCATTCCTGCGTGAGCCAATTCTTGGTATGGTTTTTGTCATATTTTTGCATCTCATAAATATGAGTCAGAGATATACGGATATATCCATTTCATGTCAAAACAGGCCCTTTATTTGTGTATTGGGTCCTTTGTAGAGTCCCTTTTAAGAAAGATTATCCCTGTCTCTGTTTATGCCTCGGGTTGGAACAAATTACTATAATTCGTCCCCGCCTACGGATCAGTCGACATTTTTCACAAATTTTACGAACGGAGGCCCTTATTTTCATATTTGTCATTCCTTACCTTAATTCTGAATCTACTTTTTAGAAGAAAATAAGTCTCTTGAAATTTTGAACCTCTAATTGTATCCACACGAGAGGGATGTTGAAAAAGCCGCTTAATTTAATCATTCGAATCTTTGTTGCGGAGTCTATAAATTATGCGTCCCCTGGTTGAATCATAACGACTTACTTCAATTTTCACTCTATCGCCCGTCAGTATCCGTATAAAACTACGTCGGATCCTTCCTGAAATATAACCTAAAATCAGATCTTCATTATCTAAACGAACCCGAAACATACCGTTGGGAAGTGATTCAGTAATTAAACCTTCATGAATCCATTTTTGTTCTTTCATTCCAGGTAAACCCCTTGAATTATCAACTAATGGAGGAGGAGTGATATTAGACAACCCGCCTTTCCTTTTTTTTTTTTCACAAAACAAATAGGAAGTTACGGATGCAATTTGTATACCAGAAAGGTCACCATATATAACAGAGAATTTCTCCTCCGATTCCTTCTAGTCGAGCCTCTCGGTCTGTCATTATACCCCGAGAAGTAGAAAGAATTACAATACCCATTCCTCCTAAAATCCTAGGAATTCTCCGACGGTTGGAATAGATTCGTAGGCCGGGTCGGCTTATACGTTTTAAAGCAGTTCTATATGGTCCTTTTCTATTCCTTCTATGTCGCAGAGTTGAAACCAATAAATTTTTATTGCTTGCTCGATGTTTTCTCACATTTTCGATAAAGCCTTCTCGTAGAAGTATTTTAACAATGTTTTCGGTGATATTTGTAGATGCTATTTGAACCGTTCCTTTTTTATCCATGTCAGCATTTCGTATAGAAGTTATTATTTCGGCAATAGTGTCCCTACCCATGATGAACTATAATTATTGGTGCCTCCGCGTTTTTATATAAGCAACATGCTTTGCTTTTTATTCTTTTTTTTATGAATTATTCATTTTTATGAATTATTAAAGGTATATGCGTGAGAAACAATCTACTAATGTATTCTACTAATTAATTGAATCTAATTCAGATACCCTATTATTTTATGTTCTCATCTATTAGTATTTATAATACCTCAGGGGCTAATGAGACTATTTTAGTAAAATTAAGCTGTCTCAATTCCCGGGCGATCGCACCAAAAACTCGAGTTCCTTTTGGATTTCCTTCTTGATCAATGACAACTGCTGCATTGTCATCATATTGTATTATCATACCATTGTTACGCTTGAGTTCTTTACAAGTACGTACAATTACAGCTCGGATCACTTCTGATCTTTGTAGAGGCATATTTGGCACTGCTTCTTTGATTACAGCAACAATAACGTCACCAATATGAGCATATCGGCGATTGCTGGCTCCTATGATTCGAATACACATTAATTCTCTAGCTCCGCTGTTGTCCGCTACATTTAAATAGGTCTGAGGTTGAATCATATTATTATTATTATTTTTATCTTTTTTTTTTCTTCGCCCTTGAAAGAAAAAAAAGAAGAAAGTTTGTCCATAAATAAATAAACTGCGGTTTTTTTCATCACAAAGGCCCCTTTACTTTCGTTCCACATCCCTATCCCGAAATAACGAATTGAGTTCGTATAGGCATTTTGGACGCAGCTATAGAAATAGCTTCTCTAGCTACAATTTCTGATACTCCACCCATTTCATAAAGTATTCGACCCGGTTTAACGACGGATACCCAATATTCGGGGGATCCTTTCCCCGAACCCATACGTGTTTCGGTAGGCCTTACTGTAACAGGTTTGTCTGGAAATATACGTACCCATATTTTTCCACCACGACGCGCATATCGTGTCATGGCTCGTCGCCCCGCTTCTATTTGTCTAGATGTGATCCAAGCGGGTTCAAGTGCCTGAAGGGCGTATCCGCCGAAACAAATTTGATTGCCTCGATAAGATATTCCCTTCATTCTTCCTCTATGCTGTTTACGAAATCTGGTTCTTTTTGGGTTATAGTTGATGGTTGTTTCTCAATGCCATCTCTACTGCAGAACCGGACATGAGAGTTTCTTCTCATCCAGCTCCTCGCGAATGAAACGATTCCAAAATATTACAGATATATAAATATAACGTAATTGTCTTTTATTTTAGAATTAATGAATCCTCATTTTTACCTTTATTGAATCGCCCAAAACTTAGCAACCCAATAAGGCTTTCGCGGGCGAATATTTGCTCTTTCAACATCCCTTTCATTCGTAGGAGCATCCCACGACTTATCAGAATAAATGCATTATTGGTTCTTGGCTCGTTCCGCCATCCCACCCAATGAATCATTAGGATTCGTTTTCAAGGGAATCTTCCGCAGTCACAGGTTCTGTCGTTCCCATCGCTTCTCGATTAATGGCTAGGCCCGAACTCTGCAATGGAGCTCCTAATCAAATTTGTTCCTGAATCAATCTTCTCAGTCTTTATTGACTCGATGCTCTTTATTATTTTTTATTTTTCTTAGGAATTGGATTCATCTAATTATAAATTGAAGTAGATAAGTTCTTTATTGAAATAGAATAAGGAAACCCCCCACCCCAAGCCGTGCCTGCATTTTTAATTGCAATGGACGAATCAAATATAGTATATATTAATGCTTTATTACTTAATGCTTTATTACACTGCCCTTTTTTATTTTATGAGATAGTTCATAGACCATACATATTGGAATAATATATCATTGCTATTCGTTTTCTTTCTTTCTCTCACCTTTCCATCTATCCATATCCCTTTGTTTTTTCTTCACAACCTTAATTTAATAATATAATAATCTGATTCATTTTTTTATTTTCTGTAAAAAAGATTTCAGTTGCTACAACAATATGATCGATACATCATATAGTGACTGGTTCCCTGGATCCAGATAATACGAAGCAATGAGCTGGCTATTAGTTATATAGTTAGTAGTTCATACTAGGGGACAGCCCCTTGTTTTTTAATCCTAACCCTAAATAAAAAACCAACGAGTCACACACTAAGCATAGCAATTAGATTGGAGTCAATCAAATTGTTATTAAACCCTATAGAATTAAGAATTAGAAAAATAAAAATTTGTTTTGATTGAACGGAAAAAAATAAACGAGTTTGTTATTTTTTATTAAATTGCCGGATGGATGAAATAGAAAGACAACCAAAGGACCATTATTCCTCGCCTGCAAATATCCAAATTTTTATTCCTAATGCCCCGTAGATAGTTCGAACTGTATAGGAACAATAATCAATTTTAGCTCGAATGGTTTGTAGGGGAACCCTACCTTCTCTGATCCATTCGATACGTGCAATTTCTTTTCCATCGATACGCCCTGAAATTTGTACTTGAATTCCTTTTGTATCCGCTTGTTCAGTTAATTCAATAGCTTTTTTCATTGCCTTTCGGAATGAAACTCTATTCTTTAATTGTCCGGCTATAAATTCTGCAAGAATATTAGGTTGTCCATAAGGTTTTGCAACTCTTGTGATAGCAATGTTAAGTTTTCGGTTCACCGAATCAAATTCTTTTTGTACATTTCTCTGTAATTCTTCGATTCCTCGTGGGCTGCCCTCTATAAAAAATTTTTGGAATCCCATATATATTATGACCTGGATCAGATCGATTCTTTTTTGAATCTTTATGCGTGCAATTCCCTCGACACCAGAGGATATTTTCATATTTTTTTGTACATAATTCTTGATACAATCCTGTATTTTTTTATCTTCCTGGAGACCCTCGGAATAACTTTTTGGTTGTGCAAACCAAACAGAATGATGACTTTGGGTTGTACCAAGTCTGAAACCGAGTGGATTTATTTTTTGTCCCATAACACCTCGCTGTCTCTATAAGGCCATATCATTTCTCTATTAGTCCATGCCATTCTGTTCCGATATAGCATATGATACATCATATATGGATACCTCTCTCTGACATCTGTATACTTATCTTTATATATCCATCCATATTTTCTTAACCATATGAAATAGTTTTTATCTTTTTTATCTTTAGATATATCTTTCAATACAATAGTTATATGACAGCTGGGTCTTTTTATCGGATAACTACGCCCTCTAGCTCTGGGTTTTAACTTTTTGATGATAGTACCCTCATTAACTTCGGCTTGACTAATGATTAAAGCCGTTTCGTTGAAACCCATATTGTGACTAGCATTTGCTGCCGCAGAATAAACTAATTTAAAAATCGGATAGCATGCTCGATAAGGCATGAGTTCTAATATCATAAGCGTTTCCTCGTAGGTACGCCCACGAATCTGATCAATTACTCTTCGCGCTTTATGAGCAGACATACGTATATGTTGACCTAAAGCGTATACTTCTACATTCGGGTCACTCTTTATCATAAGGTTCACCTCCCACCAATAAACGACGAGCACCCCCATATTCACTTTATTAATTAACGACGAGATTTATTATCGTTTCTCGCATGCCCCCGGAAATTCCGAGTAGGTGCAAATTCTCCCAATTTGTGACCCACCATACGATCCGTTATATAAATAGGCAAATGCTCCTTTCCATTATGAATAGCAATTGTATGGCCGATCATTGTGGGTATAATGGTAGATGCCCGGGACCAAGTTACGATTGTATCTTTTTCTGCCCTCATGTTGAGCTTTGCAATTTTTCCCCAAAAATGATTAGCTACAAAAGGGTTTTTTTTTAGTGAACGTGTCACAGCTAATTACTCCTATCTTTTTATTTTTTTTTGTAAAGACGAGGAAACATATTCTATTTTCAATATTCTCCTATTTACTACGGCGACGAAGAATCAAGCTATCACTATATTTATTTCTTTTTCTACTTCTTCTTCCAAGCGCAGGATAACCCCAAGGGGTTGTGGGTTTTTTTCTACCAATTGGGGCCCTCCCTTCACCACCCCCATGGGGATGGTCTACAGGGTTCATAACGACTCCTCTTACTACAGGACGCTTACCTAACCAACGCTTAGATCCGGCTCTACCCAAACTTTTCTGGTTCACCCCAACATTACCCACTTGTCCGACTGTTGCTGAGCAGTTTTTGGATATCAAACGGACCTCCCCAGATGGTAATTTTAATGTGGCCGATTTACCCTCTTTTGCAATCAGTTTCGCTACAGCACCCGCTGCTCTCGCTAATTGTCCACCCTTTCCAAGTGTGATTTCTATGTTATGTATGGCCGTGCCTAAGGGCATATCGGTTGAAGTAGATTCTTCTTTTTGATCAATCAAAACCCCTTCCCAAACTGTACAAGCTTCTTCCAAAGCATACGGCTTTCTGGATGTATATGATATCTAGACAGATGGATCTCATATGAATCGTATGATGAAGTACCACATGAGTGGATATATAGGAATCCAAATCTGCCGAATCACTCATGTTATGATCTTCTACATCCTAGGTCTCTCCGTTCCTTCATCTGGCTTATGTTCTTCATGTAGCATTCAGACCGAATGACTCTATGAAATTACGTCGATACTTCCACATATTACGGGTAACGTAGGAGACATATCTATTTTTCCCCGGGGGTCGAATTACCACTGCTTAGCTTTCAATTCGCCTCTGACCATCAAATGAAATGTGAATAACCCGTCCTCCTCTCTTTGAAACAAGGGGTGCTTCCGGCTCTGTCGGTGCTTCAAACAATTTTGTCTTCTCCATATTACTATATCTCTAGAGTCAATAATTTTTTATGAGGAACTACTGAACTCAATCACTTGCTGCCGTTACTCTTCAGTTTTCTGTTGAGGTCTATCCCGTAGAGGTACTCAAATTGGATCAGTGATCGATTTCTAGGTTTCGTTGTAAACCTAATTGGTTACTTCCAATTACGTAAATCAATGGTTCAAACCGCACTCAAAGGTAGGGCATTTCCCATTGAGATAGGAACTTCTGTACCAGAAACAATGGTATCTCCAATTATAGCCCCTCTGGGATGTAAAATATATCTCTTCTCACCATCCCCATAGTGTATGAGACAAATATATGCATTTCGATTAGGGTCGTATTCTATGGTTACGATTCTACCAGATATGTCTTTTTCATTCCGTCGAAAATCGATTTTACGGTATAGACGCTTATGACCTCCCCCTCTATGCCTTGCGGTAATGATTCCTCTGGCATTACGACCTTTACCACAACGACGCTGTCCATGGATCAAATTATTTCGTGGATTGGATTTCACTTGACTGCCGACGGCTCCATTGCGTGTGCTCGGGGTAGAAGTTTTGTATAAATGGATCGCCGTGTTATTAAGTATTTTGATTTAAGTTCTTTTCTTTCTAAGAGGTGGAATAGAATAACCCGGTTGAAGCGTAATGATCATACGTCTGTAATGCATTGTATGTCCCATAATGGGTCCCATTCTTCTACCCTTTCCTGGGAGTCGATGACTATTCATAGCTATTACCTTGACACCAAAGAAGAGTTCGACCCAATGCTTTATTTCTGTCCTAGTTGATCCTGATTCGACATTAGAAGTATATTGATTGTTCCCCAATAACCGAATACTTTTGTCTGTAAATACTGCATATTTGATTCCATCCATAAATCCATTTTCTTCCCTATGAGTTCCAGTATCGATAAGAATTCTATTTCTTACTGTTCATATGTTATGGTATGAATATACCATACCAATTCGTTATGTATGGATGATGAGATTTCATTGATACAGAGCCAATTCCAATAGACGTATTGAACGTTCCCGTTGGCGTGCATCCAGCAGGAATTGAACCTACGAATTTGCCAATTATGAGTTGGGCGCTTTAACCATTCAGCCATGGATGCGTAACGGGGATCGTCGTACATCGTGAATAACCAAATTCCAATTGAAATGAAATCCTTAGGAGGAATCAATGAAGCAGGAAGCAGTGAAACGACATCCATTAAAATCCTGGATCTTCGAATTGAGAGAGATATTGAGAGGGATCAAGAATTATCACTATTTCTTAGATTCGTGGACCAAATTCGATTCCGTGGGATCTTTCACTCACATTTTTTTCCACCAAGAACGTTTTATGAAACTCTTTGACCCCCGAATTTGGAGTATCCTACTTTCACGCGATTCACAGGGTTCAACAAGCAATCGATATTTCACGATCAAAAGTGTAGTACTGCTTGCAGTAGCGGTCCTTATATATCGTATTAACAATCGAAATATGGTCGAAAGAAAAAATCTCTCTTTGATGGGGCTTCTTCCTATACCTATGAATTCCATTGGACCCAGAAATGATACATTGGAAGAATCTTTTGGGTCTTCCAATATCAATAGGTTGATTGTTTCGCTCCTGTATCTTCCAAAAGGGAAAAAGATCTCTGAGAGTTGTTTCATGGATCCGAAAGAGAGTACTTGGGTTCTCCCAATAACTAAAAAGTGTATCATGCCTGAATCTAACTGGGGTTCGCGGTGGTGGAGGAACCGGATCGGAAAAAAGAGGGATTATAGTTGTAAGATATCTAATGAAACCGTAGCTGGAATTGAGATCTCATTCAAAGAGAAAGATATCAAATATCTGGAGTCTCCTTTTGTATCCTATACGGATGATCCGATCCGCAAGGACCATGATTGGGAATTGTTTGATCGTCTTTCTCCGAGGAAGAAGCGAAACATAATTAACTTGAATTCGGGACAGCTATTCGAAATCTTAGTGAAACACTGGATTTGTTATCTCATGTCTGCTTTTTGTGAAAAAAGACCAATTGAAGTGGAGGGTTTCTTCAAACAACAAGGAGCTGGGTCAACTATTCAATCAAATGATATTGAGCATGTTTCCCATCTCCTCTCGAGAAACAAGTGGGGTATTTCTTTGCAAAATTGTGCTCAATTTCATATGTGGCAATTCCGCCAAGATCTCTTCATTAGTTGGGGGAAGAATCCGCACGAATCGGATTTTTTGAGGAACGTATCGAGAGAGAATTGGATTTGGTTAGACAATGTGTGGTTGGTAAACAAGGATCGATTTTTTAGCAAGGTACGGAATGTATCGTCAAATATGCAATATGATTCCACAAGATCTATTTTCGTTCAAGTAACGGATTCTAGCCAATTGAAAGGATCTTCTGATCAACCCAGAGATCATTTTGATTCCATTAGTAATGAGAATTCGGAATATCACACATTGATCAATCAAAGAGAGATTCAACAACTAAAAGAAAGATCGATTCTTTGGGATCCTTCCTTTCTTCAAACGGAACGAACAGAGATAGAATCAGACCGATTCCCGAAATGCCTTTCTGGGGATTCCTCAATGTCCCGGCTATTCACGGAACGTGAGAAGCAGATGAATAATCATCTGCTTCCGGAAGAAATCGAAGAATTTCTTGGGAATCCTACAAGATCAATTCGTTCTTTTTTCTCTGACAGATGGTCAGAACTTCATCTGGGTTCGAATCCTACTGAGGGGTCCACTAGAGATCAGAAATTGTTGAAGAAACAACAAGATTTTTCTTTTGTCCCTTCCAGGAGATCGGAAAATAAAGAAATGGTTGATATGTTCAAGATAATTACGTATTTACAAAATACCGTCTCAATTCATCCTATTTCATCAGATCCGGGATGTCATATGGTTCCGAAGGATGAACCGGATATGGACAGTTCCAATAAGATTTCATTCTTGAACCAAAATTCATTTTTTTATTTATTTCATCTATTCCATGACCGGAACAGGGGAGGATACACGTTGCACCACGATTTTGAATCAGAAGAGGGATTTCAAGAAATGGCAGATCTATTAACTCTATCAATAACCGAGCCGGATCTGGTGTATCATAAGGGATTTGCCTTTTCTATTGATTCCTACAGATTGGATCAAAAAAAATTCTTGAATGAGGTATTCAACTCCAGGGATGAATCGAAAAAGAAATCTTTATTGGTTCTACCTCCTATTTTTTATGAAGAGAATGAATCTTTTTATCGAAGGATCAGAAAAAAATTGGTCCGGATCTCCTGCGGGAATGCTTTGGAAGATCCAAAACAAAAAATAGTGGTATTTGCTAGCAACCACATAATGAAGGCAGTCAATCAATATAGATTGATCCAAAATCTGATTCAAATCCAATATAGCACCCATGGGTACATAAGAAATGTATCGAATCCATTTTTTTTAATGAATAGATCCGATCGCAACTTCGAATATGGAATTCAAAGGGATCAAATAGGAAATGATACTCTGAATCATAGAACTATAATGAAATATATGATCAACCAACATTTCTCGAATTTGAAAAAGAGTCAGAAGAAATGGTTCGATCCTCTTATTTCTCGAACCGAGAGATCCATGAATCGGGATCCTGATGCATATAGATACAAATGGTCCAATGGGAGCAAGAATTTCCAGGAAAATTTGGAACATTTCGTTTCTGAGCAGAAGAGCCTTTTTCAAGTAGTGTTCGATCGATTACGTATTAATCAATATTCGATTGATTGGTCCGAGGTTATCGACAAACAAGATTTTTCTAAGTCACTTCGTTTCTTTTTGTCCAAGTCGCTTCTCTTTTTGTCCAAGTCGCTTCTCTTTTTGTCTAA